ATGCGATGATTTTATTCTACCAACCATAAAGACATTGGAACCTTATATTTTCTATTAGGTATTTGATCTGGTCTTTTAGGAACATCTATAAGACTACTAATTCGAGCAGAATTAGGACAACCAGGATCCCTACTAGGATCTGATCAACTATATAATACTATCGTAACTGCTCATGCCTTCTTAATAATCTTCTTCCTAGTAATACCCGTAATGATCGGCGGATTTGGAAATTGATTAATTCCATTAATATTAGGAGCTCCTGATATAGCATTTCCACGACTAAACAATATAAGATTCTGACTCTTACCTCCATCACTTACCCTTCTCCTAGCATCAGCTGCAGTAGAAAAAGGAGCAGGTACTGGCTGAACAGTATATCCTCCACTATCAAGGAATATTGCTCACGCAGGACCATCCGTAGATTTAGCCATTTTCTCACTTCACTTAGCTGGTGTATCTTCAATTTTAGGGGCCTTAAATTTTATCACTACATGTATAAACATACGATCTAAAGGACTACGATTAGAACGAGTACCTCTATTCGTTTGATCAGTAGGAATTACAGCCCTCCTTCTTCTTTTATCTCTACCTGTATTAGCAGGTGCCATCACTATATTATTAACAGACCGAAACTTAAATACAGCATTCTTTGATCCAGCTGGAGGAGGAGATCCAATCCTATATCAACATCTATTTTGATTTTTCGGTCATCCAGAAGTTTATATTCTAATTCTTCCAGGATTCGGAATAATTTCACACATTGTAACACATTATTCATCTAAAACAGAACCATTTGGATCACTAGGAATAATTTACGCTATATTAGGAATTGGAATCCTAGGATTTATTGTATGAGCACACCACATATTCACAGTCGGTATAGATGTAGATACCCGAGCCTACTTTACTGCAGCAACTATAATCATTGCCGTACCAACAGGTATTAAAGTATTTAGATGATTAGCCACAATTCACGGTTCCCGAATTAATTATTCTCCCCCAATACTATGAGCCTTAGGATTCATCTTTCTATTTGTAGTAGGTGGATTAACAGGTATTGTCGTTGCCAATTCATCTCTAGATATTATTTTACATGATACTTACTATGTAGTAGCGCACTTCCATTATGTCTTAAGAATAGGAGCCATTTTTGCTATTTTCGCTGGATTCAACCACTGATTTCCCCTATTCTCAGGATTAACCTTACACAGACGATGATCTAAAATCCACTTTTTCCTGATATTTATCGGAGTAAATTTAACCTTCTTCCCTCAACACTTCTTAGGTCTAGCAGGAATACCACGACGTTACTCAGATTATCCTGATGTATTCGCAAAATGAAATGTAATTTCATCAATTGGATCTATAATCTCAATAGTAGCTATAGTATTCTTCTTCTTTATCTTATGAGAAGCATTCGCCACACAACGATCAGTAATTTCATCACTACACCAAAGAACATTCCTAGAATGACAAGATCATCTACCTTTAGATTTCCATAATATACCTGAAACAGGAGTAATTACATCTTCTTAATATAAATGGAAGCCAAATAAGAGGCACCTATCTGTTAATTAGGTCAATGTTAAATAAACCCATTTAGATGTCAATCTGAGGACAACTAGGACTACAAGACGCAGCTTCCCCTATTATATATATATTAATTGGTTTTCACGACCACGCTATATTAATTTTAACTCTAGTCACAACTTTAGTCAGATATGCTCTTCTTGCTCTAATAATAAATAAATTTACTTGCCGCAATATTTTAGAAGCACAAGAAGTAGAAACTATTTGAACTATCCTGCCCGCTCTTACTCTCCTATTTCTTGCATTTCCATCTCTACGACTTCTATATCTAATAGATGAAGTTAGACAACCAGCAATAACTCTAAAAACAATTGGTCATCAATGATATTGAAGATATGAATATACAGACTTTCTAAACCTCCAATTTGATTCGTACATAATTCCTACAAATGACCTAGAAGAAGGACAATTCCGTTTATTAGAAGTAGATAATCGAGCAGTACTACCTATAGGTCTAGAAATTCGTCTACTAGTAACATCTGCGGATGTTATCCACTCATGAACTATTCCATCCCTAGGGGTAAAAGTAGATGCTATTCCAGGCCGATTAAATCAACTAGGATTTACTATAAATCGACCAGGAGTATTCTATGGACAATGTTCAGAAATTTGTGGATCAGATCATTCATTCATACCAATTGCAGTAGAATCAGTAGATCATTCCACTTTTATTAACTGAATCAAAACATATGGAGAGCCTAAATAACATTTATTAAAGAGAAAAACTAGTTAATATATAATATAAGATTGTCAATCTTAAGTAACTAAAAATAGTGTTTTTCACATGCCACATCTATCCCCTATATCCTGAATTATAGCCCCACTAATCTTCTATACTCTTATAATTCTATTTATATCATCTACATGATGAAGACAAACAAGAAAATTTCCTACTATCTCCCTCTCATCTATAATTTCTTCTCCTCAATGAAATTGATTTTAATAGTAAGGTGGCTGAGTTTAAGCAGAAGATTGTAGCTCTTCCAACGAATTAAATATTCCCTTATTATATGACCCGACAACCATTTCACCTCGTAGAATTTAGACCGTGACCACTAACAGGATCATTAGGAGCCTTAATTCTAACTATTGGATTAACTTCCTGATTTCATGGATTAGGTCCATCCTGTCTAACCCTTGGGCTTATTATTACTATCTTAACAATAATCCAATGATGACGAGACGTAATTCGAGAAAGAACCTTTTTAGGCCATCACACCCTACCAGTAGCTAAAGGACTACGATGAGGTATAATCCTATTTATTGCCTCTGAAGTCTTATTCTTTTTCGCTTTCTTTTGAGCATTTTTTCACTCTAGACTCGCACCAACACCAGAATTAGGTTGCTCTTGACCACCCACAGGTATTCATGTTTTAAACCCATTTGCTATTCCTCTTCTAAACACAGCAGTATTACTGGCTTCAGGAGTAACAGTAACCTGAGCTCATCATTCATTAATAGAAGGTAACCGACCAAATTCAATCCAAGCACTTACCTTAACAGTCTGTTTAGGAATCTATTTCACATTCTTACAGGCAGGAGAATACTGAGAAGCTCCATTTACTATTGCAGATAGAGTTTATGGAACAACTTTCTTCGTAGCCACAGGATTTCATGGACTACACGTCCTTATTGGATCTACTTTCCTTATAATTTGTTTAATTCGAGTAATTACTCATCAATTCTCTTCAGGGCATCACTTCGGATTTGAAGCAGCAGCATGATACTGACACTTTGTAGACGTAGTATGAATTTTCCTTTATCTATGCATTTACTGATGAGGATCTTAATTAATGTAAGATAGTGTACGGTGCACACTTGCCTTTGAAGCACAAAGAAAAGGTTCAATTCCTTCTCTTACAAATGTTAACATCAATTATTATATTAATTACAATTTCAATTGGTTTATCTATAGTTTTAACCTTCACTCCACTAACCTTAGGTCTATGAATCTTAACTTTAGCTATATTAACTGCAATCATATGCGCTACATCAGTATCCTCTTGATTTGCTTTTATCATATTTTTAATTTACATCGGAGGTATACTAGTAATATTTGCATACTTTGTAGCAATTCAACCGAACCAACAACTATTTATTATTATACCTCTATTCATACTATTACTAACCATTATCTTATTCCCAATCTATTTAAATATATCAATCCATAACCATATTCAACATATAAACTGATGAATCTCAACATTATTCGAAACAATTAATATTCCAACACTTATCCTCTTAGCTCTCATTCTATTCCTTGCTTTAATTAGAGTAGTAAAAATCACATTTATAAACCGAGCTCCTCTACGACCATTTAATTATGTTTAGACCAATTCGAAAAACACACCCCGCAATTAAAATTGCAAATGGAAGATTAATTGATCTTCCAGCTCCATCTAATCTCTCTATTTGATGAAATTTTGGTTCTATATTAGGAGTATGTTTAATTCTACAAACAATAACAGGACTATTTCTTGCCATACATTATACTCCTCATGTAGATTTAGCTTTCTCTTCAGTAGCTCATATTGCACGAGATGTAAATTACGGATGACTACTACGAACTCTCCACGCCAATGGAGGATCTTGATTTTTCATCTGCTTATATCTCCACGTAGGACGAGGCCTTTATTACGGTTCTTATATATACCTAGAAACATGAAACCTAGGAGTTCTAATTCTTCTAATAACAATGGCTACTGCATTTATAGGATATGTACTTCCATGAGGCCAGATAAGTTTCTGAGGTGCTACAGTAATTACCAATTTATTATCAGCTATCCCATATATTGGCCAAATACTAGTAGAATGATTATGAGGAGGATTTGCAGTAGATAATGCCACTTTAAATCGATTCTTCGCTCTACACTTTCTCTTACCATTTATAATCATAGGAGCTTCAATACTTCATCTACTTTTCCTACATCAAACTGGATCAAATAATCCTCTAGGAATCAATTCAGACTCAGATAAAATTCCATTCCATATCTATTACACAACAAAAGATATTGTAGGATTTATTGTTTTATTATTCTCTTTATGCATTATTGTAATATTTACTCCAAATCTATTAGGAGACCCAGAAAACTTCATTCCAGCTAATCCTTTAGTTACCCCAATCCATATTATACCAGAATGATATTTCCTATGAGCATATGCAATTCTACGATCAATTCCTAATAAACTAGGAGGAGTAGTCACTATATTCGCAGCTATTTTTATTCTATTAATTATCCCATTCATTAATACACAAACACGGCGAGGTATACCATTTTATCCAATCAACCAAATCATCTTCTGAACCTTAGTAAGAAACGCTTGTTTATTAACCTGAATTGGTGGACGACCTGTTGAAATGCCCTACGAATGATTAGGTCAAATTTTCACTGCTATATACTTTATTCTATTCATAATTAACCCATTAATATCTATGCTATGAGACAAAATCTTAGAATCATAAGATTTTAAGTTAAATAAACTAGAAGCCTTCAAAGCTTCCAATAAGATAATTCTTAAATCTTGATGATAGTAGACATTTTTTCATCCTTCGATCCATTCATTAATTACTCTTACCAAACTATATCTCCTATATTTTGAATACTTAGATTCATCACAATCCTATTTATTCATTCTTCATTTTGATTAGCTCCAAATTCCATTTTATGACTTTTATCAATACCTATAGATATTATAAATACCCAATCTAGACGAACTAAAGGAATAAATATTAAAGGATTTCCATCATTAATTGTATCCCTATTCCTTTTAATCATTTCAATTAATATAATAGGCCTGCTCCCATACACATTTAGAATCTCTAGACACCTAATTTTTACTTTAGTTTTCGGGCTCCCATTATGATTAGCTCTAATCATCTCTAGAATCACATATAACCCAAAATCATTTACAGCTAGACTTTTACCATCAGGAGCTCCCGATTGACTAAATCCATTCCTCGTATTAATTGAATCAATAAGAATTTCATTCCGACCAATTACTCTATCCTTCCGACTAGCTGCAAATATAAGAGCAGGTCACATCATTCTAGGATTAATCGGTATTTACACATCATCAAGCCTATTTATCTCTTCCATATCATTTATTTCTCTTCTCTCAATCCAAATTCTATACATTATCTTCGAAATAGGAATTTGCTTAATCCAAGCATATATTTTCTGCTTACTTTTAACCCTATATGCAGATGAACACACATCAGATTAATAGATAAAAGTATTATCATACACCTCGATTTCGGCTCGAGAATAAAAGGTGAAAATCCTTTTTTATCTTGTAAAAGTAATTTAAATAAAATATTGAATTGTGATTTCAAAAATACTATATAGTCTTTTACCATGAAATATAATATTTCTACTTCCATTTTATGAAGACGAATTTTATGAATTTTAATAACACCAACTCTATCTATAGCTTTATGACTAACTATAATAAATAAAATATTTATTCTTGAATGATCTATTATAAGCATTATATCAACAGAACTAATTTTACCCATCATTATAGACCCTAAAGGAATAATATTTAGATCAGCAGTACTATTTATTTCAGCTAATGTAATTCATTTTGCAAACCTATATATAGAACAAGAAATCTTTATTAAACGGTTTATCCACTTAGTTTTACTATTTGTATTATCAATAAACTTCTTAATCTATATTCCCCATATTATAGGATTATTATTAGGATGAGACGGATTAGGTATTACTTCATTCGTATTAGTAATCTACTACCAAAATCCAAAATCCCTAGCGGCAGGAATAATTACTGCCCTAACTAACCGCGTAGGAGATGTGATAATCCTATTAAGAATCGGATGATCAATCAACCAAGGCCACTGAAACATCATAAATATATGATCAACACCATTTAGCCCATGAATTTCAATATGCATTATAATCGCAGCAATAACCAAAAGAGCCCAAGTTCCATTCTCAAGATGACTTCCTGCTGCAATAGCAGCTCCAACACCAGTAAGAGCTCTAGTTCATTCATCAACTCTAGTAACAGCAGGAGTATTTCTAATCATTCGATTCTACCCATTTCTACATCAAATTCACTTTTTCAATATGGCTCTCCTATTAACAGCAACCATAACCATATTTATAGCAGGAATTAGAGCCCTCGTAGAATGTGATCTAAAAAAAATCATTGCGCTATCAACCCTCAGCCAATTAGGAGTAATAATAGCAAGAATTGGATTAAATCTTCCAAATCTAGCATTTTTTCACTTAATTACTCATGCTATATTTAAAGCACTACTATTTGTATGTGCTGGAACCCTTATTCATCTTCACCACCATGGCCAAGACCTACGATCAATAGGAAATTTATCAAATCAAATACCATTAACCACCTCATGTCTAACTACTGCAAACATGGCACTATGCGGCTTACCCTTCATGGCAGGATTTTACTCTAAAGATATAATTATCGAAATATCTCTATATAATCCAAATAATATCCTAATTTTAATCATATTTATCATCGCTACAATATGCACAGCAGCATATTCTATACGAATAATAATAACAGCAATCATATCAGAAAATATAAGAATTCCTATCCAATATACATCAGATAACTCAACAGATAACTCCACACCTATATTATTTATATCAATAGGAGCAATCATAGGAGGCGCTTCATTAAACTGACTAATTTTATACCCAATACAAGAACCAATCATCCCCGCACCCATAAAACTAATAGCCTTCTCAGTTACTATTCTCGGAGCCATTTCTCTATTTCTAATCTGTAAATCAGAAAAATCTATATCTCTAAACATTCCTTTAACCCATCACAGAAGAGCCTTAATATGATTCCTAGTCCCCTTGTCTTCTCAAGCTATCATCTATAAACCCTTAATTTTCGGCCACTCTAATCTAAAAATTATAGACCAAGGCTGAATTGAAACCAGAGGAGGACAAGGATCTATAATACTTCTATCCCATATATCAAAATCTCTACAAACATGACAATTCTCCTCAATTACTACTCACTTATCCCTAATTGTTATATCTATTATATTATTCATTAATATATGCTTAGATAGCTTATAAAAAGCATAACATTGAAGCTGTTAAGAAGACTCCAAGTCTCAAAGCAAATATATTTCTAGTATAAAAATTACATTAACTTTTCAAGTTAAAGATATATATATATAATTATGAAATATCAGAAGATAGTTTAAACAAAACCCTAACTTTGGGAGTTAGTAATTAACTACAGTTATCTCCTGAAGCCTAAGAAGCTTAATTTCAAGCGTTGGTCTTGTAAACCAAAGGATGGGATAAATTTCTCCTTAGGCAATGCTTATTCTTGGAATTTCATTTATCCCTATTATAACTATATCAAGAATTATTTTACTAATTATCCAACGTCAACATCTATTAATATCTTTATTAGCATTAGAAGGAATTATTTTAACCCTTACACTTATAATTATTATAATTTCTTCTCCAAACGAATTATTTTTATCCTTTGTTTTATTAACCATAGCAGCATGCGAAGCCAGATTAGGTCTTGCATGCTTAGTAGCAATAACCCGATCATACGGAAATGATCACTTTATATCTCTATCAATTAATAAATGCTAAAAATTACAATCACTATATTAAGTTTGCTCTTAATTTGCAATAAAACAAAAATTAGATGAATAACATCCACAACAATCCTAATAATAATAACAATCCCAATACTATTTATTATATATAATCCTATATTACATTATTCTCACATTTCATACACTTTAGCCTCAGATTCCCTATCAAGACCATTAATTCTCTTAACTATATGAATTACTGCTTTAATAATAATCGCAAGACAAAAAATTCTAATCAACAAACAATCAAGAGAAAAATTCATAATAACTACCTTAATTTTAAATTTAATTTTAATTATAACCTTCACTACCCACAACCTAATATTATTTTATATTATATTTGAATTCTCCCTAATTCCAACTCTTATCTTAATTATAGGATGAGGATACCAACCAGAACGACTACAAGCAGGTATATACCTTATACTATATACTATTACAGCATCACTACCTTTACTTCTAAGATTAATAATAATATACTCCAAAAATAATTGCTGATCAATAATAATTACATTAATACCAAATATTCCTCAGAACCTAACATCACTATGATGATTAATAACAATTATAGCATTTATAGTAAAAATACCTCTATACTCAACACACTTATGACTCCCTAAAGCCCATGTAGAAGCACCAGTCGCCGGATCAATAATTCTAGCTAGTATTCTCCTAAAATTAGGAAGATACGGTCTACTACGATTTGCAACCTTATTCATATACATTAACAACACACTATCATCTATATTCACTAGAATCTCAATATGAGGAGCATTTATAACAAGAATAATTTGCTTACGACAATCAGATATAAAATCCTTAATTGCTTATTCATCAGTAGGTCATATAGGACTTCTAGTAGCAGGTACTATATCAAGATCCTCATGAGGATGATATAGATCATTAACTATAATATTAGCCCACGGATTAGTCTCATCCGCCATATTTGCAATTGCAAATATAACATATGAAACTACACACTCCCGAAGAATTTATCTAACCAAAGGTCTACTAAACCTAATTCCATCTATATCATTATTATGATTTATTTTAGTATCTATAAATATAGCAGCTCCCCCATCAATCAACCTATTAAGAGAAATTATACTATTAACAAGAATTCTTTATACTTCTTCATGAATATTAATTACAATTTCCATATCTAGATTTTTAGCAGCAGCTTACTCCTTATACTTATTTACCTCAACTCAACATGGACAATCAAATTCATTCCTAAACCCTATTATATATTCACATAATCGAAACATAACAATTATTATTCTCCATTGCATTCCAGTAATTATATTAATTATATCCCCACAATTCATCTCAATTTGATTATGGCTTTGTAGTTGATTAACAACATTAAATTGCAGCTTTAAAAGTGTAGCTATACCAAAGCTTATTTCTTCAGTATAAGTGTACATTTGCCTTCCAAGCAAAAAGATTAATAAAATAAAAGAAATAAGAAAAGATAAGCTAATAGAAAGCTGCCGGGCTCATACCCCGGAAATGAGTTTAACTCTCTTTTCAACCACAATTTGGCTCTAGTTGCTAGGTTAACTATATCTATAAATTCACATGCAAGAAATTCATTCCCGTAAACAATACATTAATCTAAAAGATTAAATCAAAATACATCATATTAATTTAATATCAATGTTAAATAAATTACGCCAGCAGTGTAGAAATCTGTTAAAACTGTTAAAACAAGATTCGGTAATAGATAATAAAGTTGATAAAATTCGTGCCAGCCATCGCGGTTAGACGACAAACTTAAGTTAACCAAATACGGATATATGGTAATTCACAACAGTTATAAAAAAGAAATTAAAAGGTCCAATTTGAAAACTTAACCTCCTCTATCTATAACTAATAACCACACCATGAAAACCTAAACCAAAACAAGGATTAGATACCCTTTTATTCTAGGTCATAAACCCCATCCTGGCACTACGAGCACATGCTTAAAACCTAAAGAGCTTGGCGGTGTTTCATCCAACTAGGGGAGCCTGTTATATAAATCGATAATCCACGCTTAAATATACCTATTTTAGATAATCAGCTTGTGTACTGCCGTCGAAAGTTTACACTGCAAAGTAGTAAACAAAAAAATTTCACTATTATTACGTCAGGTCAAAGTGCAGCCTATAAATAGGAAATAATGGGCTACATTTTCTAAAAATTCGGACTACTTCATAATAAAACACAAAGATGGACTTAGAAGTAATTTAAAATTCAATATATTTAAATGAAAAAGGTAATCTGAAACGTGCACACATCGCCCGTCGCTCTCCCCCAAAGGGGAGATAAGTCGTAACATAGTAGACGTAATGGAAATTGCGCCTTTCAAGTTAGAGCATGAACATGCATTTCACTTACACTGAAAAGATAGTATTAAATACTTAACTCGATCCTATAAAATACATCTATACAAATAAAATTATATAATCCCAACACAAAAGATCATTTATAACTCCATTAAATTTAGCCGTAAGGCTACCATAAACGAATAATCAAGCCATATTTCATATGTACCTTTTGCATCATGGCTTAGCAAGACTATTTCTTCAATGAACACTCCCGAATTCTTATGAGCTGATTTTAAGTTGTTACTGAACCCATATATTACTGTTGCAATAGTATATAAAAACCTAAAATCAGAAGCTACATACCAACCGCATAAGAAAATAGCTGGTTCTTTTATAAATTTATATAAGTAAAGCAAATATTATTTATTATGTTAAAAATTAAAGGATAAGCTTTAATTTTATTTTATATCTAAAATAAATAATCAAAAAGTAGGCCTATAAACAGCCACCTCAAAATACGTTCTAGTAAACTAAATATACAATATTAATTCAGATTATACATATAAAAATACACTTAAAAACTTCAATAAGCTAAAATAATGCTAAGACTAGTATTCATAAATTAAAACAAAAAACTAAACATTTATCATAAACATAAATAATAAAAATATATAAGAAAGGAACTCGGCAAACATTTATTTCAACTGTTTAACAAAAACATAGCCTTATGAATCCAAATATAAGGTACATCCTGCCCAGTGAATAATTCAACGGCCGCAGTACCCTGACTGTGCAAAGGTAGCATAATAATTTGCCTCTTAATTAGAGGCTAGAATGAATGGACACATGAGAATATATCTGTCTCTCTTATATTATTAAAAACTGGCCTTCAGGTGAAGAGACCTGAATTCTTTTAAAGGACAAAAAGACCCTATTGAGCTTTATTTCCCTAAAGGATAAAAACGACTAAATTACCAACTAAAACCTTCAAGAAATTTTGTTGGGGCGACATGGGAACACTTCAAATCTTCCCATCTTAATAAAGAAATCAATTCTATTTATAGATCCTTATACAAAGATCAAAGAAAACAGCTACCATAGGGATAACAGGCTAATCATTTCAAAGAGTCCAAATTGACGAAATGGGTTGGCACCTCGATGTTGGCTTAGAGTATCCCTTAAGTGCAGAAGCTTAAAAAGGTTGGTTTGTTCAACCATTAAAACTCTACATGAGCTGAGTTCAGACCGGCGTAAGCCAGGTTAGTTTCTATCCTTAAAAGTAAAGATATTTATTAAGTAGTACGAAAGGACCCTATAATATTAATTCTATTAACACAAAAGAAACAATATAATAAAAATTAAACTTTTAATTTTAAAGTAAGTTGGCAGATTAATGCAATTGATTTAGGATCAATGAATGTAAAAAATTTACACTTACTAGGTTTATTGTTTTGGAAACACATGACTTTGAAAGTCATCAAAAGACGTTCGATTCGTCTATTTACCTCCATCTTCTAGTTTAAATAGAACAACTAATTTGCACTTAGTAGGTAGATTATTCTGAAGATGATTTTTTTTTTATTTATTTATATTATATATTATATATATATATATATATATATATATATATATATATATATATATATATATATATATATATATATATATATATATATATATATATATATATATATATATATATATATATATATATATATATATATATATATATATATATATATATATATATATATATATATATATATATATATATGGAAGGGAAGGTATTATAAACCGACAAAAATACACTTTTTTTACAACCACAAAATTCTATGCGTATTCTTATATATAAATTATGTGTAATACACACATACACTGACCCAACCCAAAATTACTGCTTTATATAGATAAGAAATAGGCCCTATGGGAGACACCCCCCCCCCTTTGTCCGAAATCTATTCACAAAATTTTTTTCTTTTTTTAGCAATAAAAATTCACAATTTTAAATATAAAATTTTAAAAACCAAGCTAAATAAAGAAAAAAAAATTTTTTTTTCCCAAATTTTCGCCTAATTTCCGGCAATTTTTCGACAAATTTCCGGGAATTGATGCACATATTTTCGGAGTTTATACCAATATATTTTATAAATTACCAAAATAACTTTCTATTAAATAAATTATTTATACAAATATAATTAAAATATTACTTAATTAAAATATTACTTTAAAATATTTATACATACGACTTAATATGCTAAGGTGGCAGATTAATGCATTAGATTTAAGCTCTAAGTATAAGATTTTATCTTCCTTTGCACATGCCTTTCTCTCCAATTCTATCCTCCTTCTTAACATTCGCACTAGCTCTTTTAGGTATAGCTTTCTATACTCTACTTGAACGCAAAGCTTTAGGATACTTCCAAATCCGAAAAGGTCCCAATAAAGTAGGCATCATAGGCCTCCCTCAACCATTCGCAGATGCTTTAAAACTCTTTACCAAAGAATTATCTCAACCAACCATAGCAAATATATACCCATTTCTAGCTGCTCCATCCATAGGTCTTTTTCTAGCTCTCATTCTCTGGTATATATACCCATCTTCCAATCCTTCATACTTTTTATCATTCGGGGTACTTCTATTTCTATGTGTATCAAGACTAAATGTATACACAACACTAGGAGCAGGTTGATCTTCAAACTCTAAATACGCTCTATTAGGAGCCCTACGAAGAGTTGCACAAACCATTTCATATGAAGTTAGAATAGCTCTAATCCTAATAAGAGCTTTAATCATATTATTTACCCTAAATATAACCGATATATTTAATAATCAAATAACCCCATTAATACTCCTATGTATGCCTCTAGCTTTAGTCTGATTCACTACAACATTAGCAGAAACCAATCGTACGCCATTCGATTTCGCAGAAGGAGAATCAGAACTAGTATCAGGATTCAATACAGAATACAGAAGTGGAACATTTGCATTAATTTTTATAGCTGAATATCTAAACATTTTAATTATAAGATTTTTCTCTGCAATCTTCTTTATATCATCCCCATTTATTCCTATTATTCACGATATACTATTCTCTATAAAAACTCTATTTCTAGCATTCATATTTATCTGAATTCGAGCAACTTTACCACGCATACGATATGATCGATTAATAAACTTGACCTGAAAAGGATTCCTACCCTTCTCTTTATCAATATTAATATCTATTCCACTCCTTCTATTTTTTATATGATAACGCGCCGGTATGAACGGATAACTCTGATGATGTTAACTATGAGGTTTACCTCCGTTATCTCCATTAGAGAGCTGGATAGCATTAGTCTTTTAAACTAAAGAAAATAAATAAATTTATTTCTAATGAATGATATTAACCTTAATTTCCTCAGCCATTGCATTCGCATTTCCTATTCTAATTCTCGTAACAGCATTAATTATATCAGCCCGATCCACTCAAGACCGTGAAAAATTATCACCATTTGAATGCGGTTTTGATCCAAAATCTTCAGCCCGAATTCCATTTTCGCTGCGATTCTTTCTTTTAGCTGTAATCTTTCTAGTATTTGACATTGAAATTGCATTATTAATACCAACCCCAATTATTGCTTATAATTATATACCACTTCAATTCACTATAGGAGCAATCCCATTTCTTCTTATTCTTATAATCGGACTACTTCATGAATGACGCGAAGGATCTCTAGACTGAACTTCATAAGAAAAATCTGGGATAACTCAAACTTCTAATTTGATTCTTGAGAAGTTCGATTCTTCTCTTTTCTTTATGATTATCATACCATATTATTTCTTATTCTTATCAACTCTATTTATAGGATCAATTATATCTATTTCAGCAAATCACTGAATCTTTGTATGAATAGGACTAGAAATCAACCTTCTATCCTTTATTCCAATCATATTTTCCTCTATATCAAATCAAGAAACAGAAGCTAGAGTAAAATATTTCATAACACAAGCACTAGGATCAAGATTCATTCTTCTATCTGCATTCTCAATCACATCTATAAACCTTCATTTAATTTCACCCAACATATGAACAACAATACTATTTATAGGATTAATAATCAAAATAGGCGCTGCTCCATTTCATTTCTGACTCCCACAAGTAATAATAAGATTATCCTGATACTCATGTATAATCTTAACAACATGGCAAAAACTAGCCCCCATTTTCATCATACTATCTATTTCATCTTTTGCAAATTCCTACTTTATTACAATAATCGCTATAATCGGCACTATAATTGGAGGAATTGGTGGATTAAATCAATCTCAATTACGTCCACTACTAGCCTATTCATCAATTAGACATTTAGGATGAATTATAATAGGATTATCTATATCATATTCAATTACATTTATTTATTTTATAATTTATGTATTCACTACCCTACCAATCATATATATATTAAATACGTTAAGAAAAAAATCCAACTCCATACTATCAATCATAACCATTAATCCATACTTACTATCAATTCTCATAATCCTATTCATATCTCTAGGGGGTTTACCACCCTTTTTAGGATTCTTTCCAAAATGATCTATAATTCAAATTATATCCATAAACAATTTAATTCTACCCTCCCTAATCATATTAGCAGGATCACTAATAAATCTATTTTACTACCTAAACATCTTTTTCAACTTATATATTAATAGAACCCAAAACTTTATATTCTCTATTCAAACCCCAAACTATACAACTAACCTTACAGCTATTCTATTTACATTATCACTAATAATTTTCCCATGAATTATACTCT